TTAGTTGATTGATGGATCCAATCACCATTTTGATTTTAATAAATTTAATAAAAAAAAAAAAAAAAGAGTGCTTTTATTCGAATTCGAAACGCCTCGTGATCTTCAACCAATTATGTGCTTCAATATAATTACCTGGAGTAAGCGCTATAGCTTGTTTCCAATACTCAGCAGCTTGATCGAACCAAGCCTCCGCAATTTCAGAATCACCCTGTAGAATGGCCTGTTCTCCCCGGTCGGAATAGGTGGTTAAATTCCTTCCCTTAGAACCGTACTTGAGAGTTTCCTGCCTCATACGGCTCAGCAATCGACTCTTTTTGTGTCCCATCTTTTTAATCTACCCTATGCTAACTGAATTAGATTTTTCATAAACCTATCCTAGTTTTCTTGGGTTAACCAGACGAAGTTAAATTAATTACATAAGTTTCAAACTCTAATTTTGATCAATAATCAGTTTTATCTTTTCTCCTACCTTCATAAGAATTAACTCCTCCTATATCGTTAGGATTTTCTGAAAGGTAACTATCTCGGTTTCATCTCATAATATGAAATTCATATAGAATTTTTGAAAAAGACTTTCCTCCGTAAGAAAAAAGAACTTACTATCTTTGGGATCTGATGCTACACCGCTGCTCAATACTTTAGTAGATCGACTCTATTACATAAGTAGATTCCTAACTTTATATCTCATATTATGACATAAGTAAGCAGTTCTTAACTGTATCGATCTAATAACTTGCTAATTGATCTTTACGGTGCTTTCTCTATCAATTCGATCCTTTATCCATAGAGTATATAGGCGTACTTATTCATTTATATTTGAAGTCTTTTTCCTTGCTACAGCTGATAAAAATCGTTGCTTTGGACGATACATATGTAGAAAGCCTATTTTATTCTAGTATTTACTAGCCTTTATCTTTTTTCTATAATGGAGATAGTCGCACGTAATGACAGATCACGGCCATATTATTAAAAGCTTGTGGTAAGAATGGGTTTCGTTCTAGTGCCCGGAAATAATATTCCAAAGCCTTCGTATGCTCTCCGTTGCTTGTGTGTATAAGGCCTATATTATAGAGTATATAACTTCGATCATAGGGATCAATTTCTGGTCGCGTAGCTTCATAATAATTCTGTAAAGCTTCCGCATAATTTCCTTCGGATTGAGCCGACATCCGTTACGGCCGTTCATTCTATTCAAAGAATCTCCGTTCCAGAACCGTACATGAGATTTTTATCTCATACGGCTCCTCCCCTCTGTGCATAGTACTAAGGGACATAATCTCTGGAATCAAGATTTCACTATTCTCATTTATGAACTGATGGGGGCTAGTATTTTTACAAGAAATTTCTAGCCAGCCTTCCCGAAAGAGGTCTTTTCTTAACACCAATTGTATTAGTGCTAGATGAAAATAGTCACTCCAACAATTTCTTTGTTCACAACGCCTTCTATTTCCAGGAATCAGTCACTTCAACAATCTTTGATGGTTATATGGGTATCCAAAGTACAAACGAGATGGATGTTTGTTGTCCCAACCATTCATTCTTATTAGTCCCAATACCGAGAAGGGGAAGGGGTGATTTATAATATAACAAAGTTTTCGTGTTGTTGATTCCGTAGAGTAGTGCTTCTTCCTCTATGCCGCCCATTGGTACTAGTGGCGTAGTATTGACCCGCAATCCAGAACCCATAGGTGTAACCTTTCGCTCAATACTAAAATCGATAATTAAAGCATCTGAAGCCGTATCTATCAATCGAGGATACACGACAGAAGGAATTGTTCTATCTTTAAACTTCACCTTCACCAAGCGTTGGTTTAAAAAAAAAATTTTTGTTTCTTTCTATTTTCTATCCCGAACCACGCTTCTCTCTCTCAGATTAAGGTCTAAAAAAGCAAGAAAAAAAATCAAATCGCACCATCTCTGTAATAGGTAAATGCCTTTTTTTCCCCTGAAGTTGTCGGAATTATTCGTAATAAGATATTGGCTACAATTGAAGAAGTCTTATCAATAAAATTTCCATTTATTCGGGATCTAGGCATAATTAACAATCCATTCTATAATTCTTCTCATTTTCCCAAAGGAAAATTATCCGAATTGTACAGTAGTACGAAATATCATAAAAATAGACTAATTCTAAAAAAATATGTGGATATTCCGCTCAAATTGTGCCCAAGGGGGGATGATGAAATATTTGAATGAGATTGGATTTCCTACAAATTAAGTAGTATACTGATAAACAGAACTATTACGATTTTCTCTAAGTTGACTAACCAAGGACTTTATTTGACTATAGATTCTGGTAACTCGAAAAGTTTTGATTTGGTTATAATCAAAAGAGGAAAAATAAAGAATGGAATAAGAATTCCATGATAAAATAGAGGAGAGTAACCATACTCTTTTGTTTGCATAATGCGTATGCGTCATACAATTGAAATATAAAAATCCATTAAGTAAATTGGTGTTGAGAAATATGAAATTTGAAAGGAATCTTTTAGTCCTATGTAACCAGTAATGGGTCCTACCCGTACTGGAATAAATAATATGAATGACTCGCTATTCACTTCACTCGGTTTCTGGTCAATAATAAGATTATGATTATGTAGGAGAGATGGCCGAGTGGTTCAAGGCGTAGCATTGGAACTGCTATGTAGGCTTTTGTTTACCGAGGGTTCGAATCCCTCTCTTTCCGTTTCTATCGAGTCATCAACGTTACTGATCACAATGTATCAAATCAAATTCAAATAACAATTGATAGCATTATTCCAACAGTAAGTAAGAACTTTATTTGATTTGATAGAGATTCTCTATTCCTAATTACATTACTGTGGTACGTAAAATATAAATATGGGAAAAGAAAAAAAAATGTGGATCAAGGCTCTTAAATCTATTTCCTTCGACAAAAAAAGGGTATGGTATAAAGTCAAATTGTCTGAACCTTTCTTGTTATTTTCATTAGGTTCAAGTCTGACGGGAATAATATTCTACGACTAACAACTCATTTATTTTCAAACCAATCCACTTACTATCTATTATTTGATTTACTAATCCTTCATATTGGAATAAGTCAATAGTCAAATGTTTTGGCAATTCCTCCCGGAGCGATGAAGCAATATAATTTTGAATCAGAGATTTCGATCTTTGTTTATCCTTCGTAGTAATAATATCTCGAGGTTTGCAACGATAACTTGGTATATCTACTAGACGACCATTAACTAAAATATGTCTATGGTTAACTAATTGTCTGGCTCCAGGAATGGTTGAAGCCATACCTAATCGAAAAAGGATGTTATCCAAACGCATCTCAAGTAGCTGTAGTAAAACCTGACCTGTTGACCCTTTGGCTTTTCCAGCGATATGCACATATCTAAGTAATTGTCGTTCTGTCAGACCATAATGAAAACGCAATTTCTGTTTTTCTTCTAGACGAATACGATATTGCGATTTTTTCCCAGAACGCAATTGGTTTTTAAGATCACTTCCAGATCTGGGCCTTTTACTAGTTAATCCTGGTAAAGCCCCCAGACGGCGTATTTTTTTGAAACGAGGCCCTCGGTAACGAGACATAAAACTCCTTTTTTTTATTGAAAAATTTAAAGAAAAATCTAAATTAAGACTGAACTAAAGGATAAACAAAGCAAGGCTAAATCTACTGAAGTATACAATACTAAAGTAGAATGAAAATAGAATGAAATGCATTGTATCAATATCTATATTTTTTTGTATATGATAGTAAGGAAGTTAAGTCTCTGTTTTATGATTTGTTCTGTATAGATCTAAGTTGCTCCATTCCAATCTATTTTTTATTCATAGTTGCAAGTTAACACGACATAATGGATCAGCGACCGATATTTGAAGAAAGGAGGGAGAAGATATTATCAATCATGAAAAAATAGATAGATAAAAGCCGGCTATCGGAATCGAACCGATGACCATCGCATTACAAATGCGATGCTCTAACCTCTGAGCTAAGCGGGCTCACATAGCAGAAATAGAAATAGTGAATAGGGAGTCCGGAAACTACCAGATTTAATATATTAGCTATTAATTTATTTTAATTAATATTTATTTTTTTTTTTTTTATTCATAATATTAATAATTACTTAATAATAATACTTAAAAATACATAATATTTTCATAATTATTACTTGATGTAAGAATAGAATATCAAATTCAATTTGATATTCTATTTTAGAAAAGTCTAATTATTTCTTAGAACAGTTATACCAAATTATGCTAAATAATTATTAATTATCTCTAAATAAATAATATAATTAATTATATTATATAATATATTATATAATATTAATGATAGTGAATCCATTCATAAGATAAGAATAAAGATCATTAAGATAAGAATAAAGACATTATTATTATAAAGATATAATTAAAATTATAATTAAGACATTCCTTTGTTGTCATTCAGAGAAGATAGGGCGAAAAAAAAAAAAAAAATAAGTAATTGAGTATCGATCCTTCCAGTATTACAAATTGCGCTTTTAAAGTAAAAATTAAGGGAGGAGAGATATAGAGGTGGGATATATCTATTCATATTGAATTGGAGGCGCATCAATGATAGAATCATGTCCGATTGGAACAAATAGGGTTCATTCAATACAATGGAAATGATAGAGAATGAAAAAAAAAAAAAAAAAAAAAAAAATAGTGGCATACACTTTTAGATATAAGAATCATTATCTAATAAATTCAACGCAATGATTTGATTCCAAGATAAATAAAATAAATAAAAGAATTGAATAGAATTACAACTGGATCCTGTCGCAAAAGGGGATATGGCGAAATCGGTAGACGCTACGGACTTGATTAAATTGAGCCTTGGTATGGAAACCTGCTAAGTGATAACTTCCAAATTCAGAGAAACCCCGGAATTAAAAATGGGCAATCCTGAGCCAAATCTTGATTTTGAGAAAAAGGGTTTAATTTATAGTTTTTATAATATAAAACTACAATAAAAAAAGATAGGTGCAGAGACTCAATGGAAGCTG